ACTAATTTTGATCAAACAGGCGAAGTGGCTTTGATACGTTATTCACAACAATCGGACTTTCGTCGAGATATAATAAAGGGCTCTATGCGAACACAAAGGCGCAAAATAGCTATTTTGAAACTGTTTCAAGCAAATTTGCATTCTCCCCTTTTTTTAGACAGAATAGACAAATTTCTTTTTTTTGCTTTTGATACTTCTGAGCTGATGAAAATAATGTTTATAAATTGGATGTGTAAAAACGCAGAATTCACAATTTCAGATTCTACTTATACAGATTATACAGAAGAAAAAACAAAAGAAAGTGACAAAAAAGAAAAAGAAGAAATCAAAAACAGACGAGAAGAAGACAAAAGAGAAGAGAAAGTCCGTATAGAAATAGCCGAAACCTGGGATAGCATTATTTTTGCTCAAGCAATAAGAGGTTGTGTTTTAGTAATTCAATCGATTCTTCGAAAATATATTCTATTGCCTTCATTAATAATAGCTAAAAATATCATTCGTATGCTATTATTTCAAATTCCTGAATGGTCCGAGGATTTAAAAGATTGGAATAGAGAAATGCATGTTAAATGCACCTATAATGGAGTTCAATTATCAGAAACAGAATTTCCGAAAAACTGGTTAACAGACGGTATTCAAATAAAGATCCTATTTCCTTTTCGACTACAACCTTGGCACAGATCTAAGTTTAAATTCCTTTCTAAAGATCCAATAAAAAAGAAAAGACAAAAAAATGATTTTTGTTTTTTAACAGTTTGGGGAATGGAAGCTGAACTTCCTTTTGGTTCTCCCCGAAAAGAGCTTTCACTTTTTGAACCTATTTTTAAAAAACTAAAAAAAAAAATTAGAAAGTTGAAAAAAAATGGTTTTCTAACTCTAACAATTTTAAAAGAAAAAAGAAAACTATTTCTACATTTACCGAAAGAAACAAAAAACTGGTTCATCAAAGGTATTCTATTTCTAAAAGAAATAATAAATAAATTTTCAAAATCAAAAAGAAATCCAATTCTATTATTTGGATTTAGAGAAGTATATGAATTAAATGAAACTAAAAACGAAAAAAATTCACCAATCAATAATCGGACTATTCATAAACTTTCCACTTCAATTCGATCTATGGATTGGATAAACTATTCACTGACAGAAAAAAAAATGAAAGATCTGAATGCCAGAACAAAGACAATAAGAAATCAAATAGAAAAAATTACAAAAGAAAAGAAAAAACGATTTCTAATCTCAGAAAGAAATATTAGTCCTAACAAACTAAGTTATAATGCTAAAAGATTAAAATTAAAATCATCAAAAAATATTTTACAGATATTAAAAAGAAACAATGCTCAATTAGTCCGTAAATCATATTTTTTTATCAAAATTTTGATTGAAAAGATATATATAGATATCCTTCTAGCTATCATTAATATTCCGAGGATCAATGTACAGTTTTTTCTTGAATCACCAAGAAAAATGATTAATAAATACATTTATATGTATAATAAAAAAGAAAATAACAAAAGAATTGATAAAACAAATCAAAATACACCAATTCACTTTATCTCGATTATAAAAAAGGCATTAAATTATAGTAATTTTAATAAGAACTCGAAGATTTTTTATAACATAACCTCCTTGTCACAAGCATATGTATTTTACAAATTATCACAAGTCCAAGTTATTAACCTATATAAGTTAAGATCTGTCCTTCAATATCATGGAGCATCTCTTTTTCTTAAGAATGAAATAAAAGATTATTTTGGAGTCCAAGGAAGATTTCAGTTCAAATTAAAAGATACTAATTTTAGAAATTCTGTAATGAATGAATGGAAAAACTGGGTAAGAAGTAATTATCAATATAAATACGATTTATCTCAGATCAGATGGTCTAGCTTAATATCGCAAAAATGGCGAAATAGAATGAATCAACAGCATATGATTCAAAATAAAGATTTAAATAAATGGAATTTATATGACAAAGACCAATTAATTCATTATGAAAAACAAAATAATTTTGAAGTAGATTCATTATCGAACCAAAAAGATAATTTTAAAAAATACTATAGATATAATATTTTATTATATAAATCCATTAATTATGAAGATAAAAAAGACTCATCTATTTATGAATTACCATTCCAATTAAATAATAAGCAAGAGCTTTTTTATAATTACAAAATAGATAAAAGGAAATTATTTGATATGTCGGGAGGTATCCCTGTCAATAAGCATCTAGCAGAAGATGATATTATCGATACGGAAAAAAGCTCGCATAGAAAATATTTGGATTGGAGAATTCTTCATTTTGGTCTTAGAAAGAAAGTCGATATTGAATCCTGGATCGATACCGGAACCAAACAAAAAAAAAACCTTTTTGATTGGATGGGAATGAATGAAGAAATACTAGATCGTCCCACATCAAATTTAGAATTTTGGTTCTTTCCAAAATTTGTGATACTTTGCAACGCATATAAGATAAAATCATGGGTGATACCAATCAAATTACTTTTTTTAAATTTTAATGGAACTAAAAATGTTAGTGAAAATAAAAAAATCAACAAAAAGAAAAATAATGATCCTTTTATATCTATATCATCAAATGAAACAAAATCCATTCAATTAAAGAATCAAAATCATGAAGAAAAAGAGTCTGAGGATCAAGTAGATCTTGAATCAGTTCTAGTAAACCAAGAAAAAGATGTTGAAGAAGATTATGTAAGATCAGACAGGAAAGAGCGTAGAAAGAAAAAGCAATACAAAAGTAATACGGAAGCAGAACTTGATTTCTTGCTAAAAAGGTATTTATGCTTTCAATTAAGATGGGATGATTCTTTAAATGAAAAAATAATCAATAATATAAAAATATATTGTCTCCTGCTTAGATTGACAAATCCACGAGAAATTATTATATCCTCTATTCAAAGGGGAGAACTGAGCCTAGATATTCTAATGATTCAGAAAGATTTAACTCTTACAGAATTGATGAAAAAGGGAATATTGATTATCGAATCAACCCGTCTGTCGGTAAAAAATGATGGAAAATTTATTATGTATCAAACCATAAATATTTTATTGGTTCATAAGAGAAAACAACAAATTAATCAAAGATACAGAAAAAAAAACTATATTGATAAAAAGAATTTTACCGAATCTATCGTAATAAATCAAAGTTTAACTAGAAATAAAGACAAAAATAATTATGATTTACTTGTTCCCGAAAATCTTTTATCTTCTAAACATCGTAGAGAATTGAGAATTCTAATTTCTTTCAATTCAAAAAATGGAAATGATATAAATACAGAAATTATCAATAATAATAACATAAAAAATCACGCTCACATTATAGATAAAAGCAAACGTTTTGATAGAGATAAAAATAAACTAATTAAATTAAAACTTTTTCTTTGGCCCAATTATCGATTAGAAGATTTAGCTTGTATAAATCGCTATTGGTTTGATACCAATAATGCTAGTCGGTTTAGTATGATAAGGATACATATATGTCCACGATTAAAAATTCGGTAAAGGTCCATTTGTCATATATATCCCATAGCATATCTAATCTAATCTAGTATATGAAATATATGAAAACAAGGAGAGGTCCATATACATTGTTTTACATCCCATATTCCATTCTGATACATGGAATTCAATCATGTATCAATTTGATCTATAAATGAATCAATCCAATTTTTCGTTTTAAATTTTTAGATATAGATATAATTTTTAATTTTTTTTTTCTTTTGTAAGGGAAGAAATATACCATTCTTTATGTATTTCTAACCGAATAAAAAAAAATTGGATTGATTCATGTTGACAAAATTAGGAATTCCTAACGAATTGAAGATTATTGTGTATACCAAATTCAAACAAACTGACATTCTTATTTAACATTCCATTATTTATTATTACTGATCAATAAAACTATCTTAAAAAGGCGGGAGGAGGGGGATTTCATTTTATGGTAAAAAGTTCATTCATTTCAATTATTTCACAAGAAGACAAAAAAGAAAACAAGGGATCCGTTGAATTTCAAATAGTAAGTTTTACTAATAAGATACGAAGACTTACTTCACATTTGGAATTACATAGAAAAGACTATTTATCTCAAAGAGGTTTACGGAAAATTCTAGGAAAACGCCAACGACTACTGTCTTATTTGGCAAAGAAAAATGGAGTACGTTATAAAGAATTAATTAGCCAGTTGAACATTCGGGAATCAAAAACTCGTTAATTTGAAGAGTCTTTTTTTTTTATTATTTGATTTATTAGATCTTAAACTTGAATTTTGATGAACTTCTTTTCGTTTTCAGTAATTCATGGAAAAATAAATCGAGGAATCCCCTATGAATGTACCAGCTACAAGAAAGGACTTTATGATAGTCAATATGGGTCCCCACCACCCATCAATGCATGGCGTTCTTCGACTCATCCTTAGTCTAGACGGTGAAGATGTTATTGACTGCGAACCAATATTAGGTTATTTACACAGAGGGATGGAAAAAATTGCGGAAAACCGAACAATTATACAATATTTGCCTTATGTAACACGTTGGGATTATTTAGCTACTATGTTTACAGAAGCGATAACAATAAATGGACCGGAACAGTTGGGAAATATTCAAGTACCTAAAAGAGCTAGCTATATCAGAGTAATTATGTTGGAGTTGAGTCGTATAGCTTCTCATCTCTTATGGCTTGGCCCTTTTATGGCAGATATTGGTGGGCAGACCCCTTTCTTCTATATTTTTAGAGAAAGAGAGTTAATATATGATTTATTCGAAGCTGCCACTGGTATGAGAATGATGCATAATTATTTTCGTATCGGAGGAGTAGCAGCTGATCTACCTCATGGCTGGCTAGATAAATGTTTGGATTTCTGCGATTATTTTTTAACAGGAGTTGCTGAATATCAAAAACTTATTACGCGAAATCCTATTTTTTTAGAACGCGTTGAAGGAATAGGTATTGTTAGTGCAGAGGAAGCAATAAATTGGGGTTTATCAGGACCAATGCTACGAGCTTCCGGAGTACGATGGGATCTTCGTAAAGTTGATCATTATGAGTGTTATGACGAATTTGATTGGGGAGTCCAGTGGCAAAAAGAAGGGGATTCATTAGCTCGTTATTTAGTCCGAATTGGTGAAATGACGGAATCCGTAAAAATTATTCAACAGGCTTTGGAAGGGATTCCAGGGGGGCCTTATGAAAATTTAGAAACTCGAAGTTTTGATAGAGAAAGGAATCGAGAATGGAATGATTTTGAATATAGATTTATTAGTAAAAAAACTTCTCCCGCCTTTGAATTGCCGAAACAAGAACTTTATGTTCGAGTTGAAGCACCAAAGGGAGAGTTGGGAATTTTTCTAATAGGGGATCAAAGTAGTTTTCCTTGGAGATGGAAAATTCGCCCGCCGGGTTTTATCAATTTGCAAATTCTTCCTCAATTAATTAAAAGAATGAAATTGGCTGATATTATGACAATACTAGGTAGCATAGATATTATTATGGGGGAAGTTGATCGTTGAAATGATAATTGATACAACAACAGTACAAGCTATCAATTCTTTTTCCAGATTGAAATCCTTAAACGAAGTCTATGGAATTATATGGATGCTTGTCCCTATTTTGACTCTTGTATTGGGAATCACGATAGGCATATTAGTAATTGTGTGGTTAGAAAGAGAAATTTCTGCAGGGATACAACAACGTATTGGACCTGAATATGCCGGTCCTTTTGGAGTTCTTCAAGCTCTAGCGGATGGAACAAAACTACTTTTCAAAGAAAATCTTTTTCCATCTAGAGGAGATACTCGTTTATTCAGTATCGGACCATCCATAGCAGTCATATCAACGCTATTAAGCTATTCAGTAATTCCTTTTGGCTATCACTTTGTTTTAGCAGATCTAAATATCGGTGTCTTTTTATGGATTGCCATTTCAAGTATTGCTCCCATTGGACTTCTTATGTCAGGATATGGATCAAATAATAAATATTCCTTTTTAGGTGGTCTACGAGCTGCCGCTCAATCGATTAGTTATGAAATACCATTAACTCTCTGTGTATTATCCATATCTCTACGTGCGATTCGTTGAAACAAAAATTTTTCCCTTTTTATTTATATAGGAAGAAGGTAAAATTAATTGAATATATATCTTTATTTTTTTATTCATCATTTGAATTGATGAACTAAATTAGATAGTTATATGAGTGAAAGAAAACAGCTTCTAAATTTGCAGTAAAAAAAATCGAGACTCATTTCTTATGTACAACAGTAAAGCAGAAATAAACATAAGAAGATGAGATCATTTGTCCCAAAATTGGTTGATTAGTCATCCTGGCTTGAAAGCGGGCTCAAAGAATCAACCTTAGTGAGTTTTTACTATCATTTATATATATATATATATTACTGTAATGCTACCGAGCAGTTGAGTAAAAATAAAAATGAGTGGATGGTTAGGAACACCAAGATACATAAAAGATTAGTAATAGAATTATCCAAAATAAAAGAATATTAATTGGGGCTTTAAATTAGTAGAAATGATCAGGCAGTACTCCCCATGATTCCGATCCAGAGTACGCTCCTATCCACCAATTAAACAAATGACTATCAGGAACGAACTAATCCTTTACCTTTTTTTTTTTCAGAAGGAAGAATAGGAACAAAAAAAGAATAGAATTACAATAGAAAAAGAAAAAAAAGAGATCCTTTTTCTTCTTTCTTTCCTATATCGATATTCATAGAAATCGAATTCGTGTCATAATTCATGAAATAATGGACTGTCTAATTATTTTTCGTAATCGAAAATGATAGGTTAAAATATTTATTGGTATTTCTACAAGAAGTATTTTATTGAAAGATTTAAGTTATTGCTCAAGAAAGAAAAATTGAAATTCTTAAAAGATGAGATCAATTCAGAAGTACTTTATTTTAGTATTATAACAGACAGAATTACATTGGTCAAATTTTGGAATTGGGGGGGCATCCGATAGATTTGGATCCTATTTATCCTACAAATATATCGAGATAAATAATATGATCTGGCCCTTAGATTTATTTATGGCCTTCGAGGAGCCATATGAGGTGAAAATCTCATGTATGGTTCTGTAATAGCGATGGGAACAGTGATGTCATCACCGACTATGATTATCTAACAGTTCAAGTACAGTTGATATAGTTGAGGCACAATCAAAATATGGTTTTGGGGGATGGAATTTGTGGCGTCAACCTATAGGATTTATCATTTTTTTCATTTCTTCCCTAGCAGAATGTGAGAGATTACCTTTTGATTTACCAGAAGCAGAAGAAGAATTAGTAGCAGGTTATCAAACCGAATATTCGGGTATCAAATTTGGTTTATTTTATGTTGCTTCCTATCTAAACTTATTAGTCTCTTCATTATTTGTAGCAGTTCTTTACTTGGGCGGTTGGAATATCTCTATTCCGTACATATCCGTTCCGGAGTTTTTTGATTTTGAAATAAATAAAGTAGGTAGAGTCTTTGGAACAACAATGGGTATTCTTATTACATTGGTTAAAACTTATTTGTTTTTGTTCATTCCTATCACAACAAGATGGACTTTACCTAGACTAAGAATGGACCAACTATTAAATCTTGGATGGAAATTTCTTTTACCTATTTCTCTTGGCAATCTATTATTAACAACCTCTTCCCAACTCTTTTCACTATAAAGTTCCCAACTCTTTTCACTATAAAGTAATTCTTTTCTATATTTATAGTTTGTCTCAAACAAGATAAAGAAACAAATATAAAATTATTTATAGAGATTCACGATATGTTCCCTATGGTAACTGGGTTCATGAATTATGGTCAACAAACTATACGGGCTGCAAGGTACATTGGTCAAAGTTTCATGACTACCTTATCCCACGTAAATCGTTTACCTGTAACTATTCAATATCCTTATGAAAAATTAATCACATCGGAGCGTTTCCGCGGTCGAATCCATTTTGAATTTGATAAATGCATTGCTTGTGAAGTATGTGTTCGTGTATGTCCTATAGATTTACCTGTTGTTGATTGGGAATTGGAAACTAATATTCGAAAGAAACGATTGCTTAATTACAGTATTGATTTCGGAATCTGTATATTTTGTGGCAACTGTGTTGAGTATTGTCCAACTAATTGTTTATCAATGACTGAAGAATATGAACTTTCTACCTATAATCGTCACGAATTGAATTATAACCAAATTGCTTTAGGTCGTTTACCAATGTCAGTAATTGACGATTATACAATTCGAACAATTTTGAATTCACCTCAATCTTTAATCAAAATGGGCAAACCCCCTTTGATTAAAGATTGATTGAAGAGTCGTTTTTAATCATTAAACAAAGATCTAGGTTTGATCTAAAAGTCTGAAATATTTTTTTTTTCATTTTGTTTGGTCAATAACTACAAAAGCTACAAATCCCAACTAGCGATTGGATTTGATTGATTGGTAAGAATTGCAGCGCAGCTTAATTTGGATTGAAAATCTATTAATATAGTCATAATTCTATCCATAATTATTTCTATTTCGAAATAGAAATAAAAATTAAAGTGTCAATTTTTATTTTTTTTCGAGAAAGAATGAGATTAGTCCGATAGGGGTACTACAGTAATTTAAACCTTTTAGGATTTAATTCAATTAGGAACCCATTCTAAATAAATTTTTCCTGGTCGGGTCAATAAAGTCATGAAAAAAAAAAAAAGAATTTGATTTTTTTATCTTTTATTTTACGTACAATGAATTTACCTGGACCAATACATGATTTTCTTTTAGTCTTTCTAGGATTAGGTCTTATATTAGGAGGTCTAGGAGTGGTATTACTTACCAATCCCATTTTTTCTGCCTTTTCATTAGGATTGGTTCTTGTTTGTATATCCTTATTCTATATTTTATCAAACTCTCATTTTGTAGCTGCGGCGCAGCTCCTTATTTATGTGGGAGCTATAAATGTTTTAATTTTATTTGCTGTGATGTTCATGAATGGTTCAGAATATTACAAAGATTTCAATCTTTGGACTGTTGGGAATGGTCTTACTTCTCTAATTTGTACAAGTCTTTTTGTTTTACTAATTACTATTATTTCAAATACAACATGGTATGGGATTATTTGGACTACAAGAGCAAACCAGATTATAGAGCAAGATTTGGTAAGTAATGGTCAACAAATTGGAATTCATTTATCAACAGATTTTTTTCTTCCATTTGAATTTATTTCAATAATTCTTTTAGTTGCTTTGATAGGTGCGATTGCCACGGCTCGTCAGTAATAAATCTTTTAAATTGGCAATCGCAATCCAAATCAGACTTTATTCTATGTTATCACATTTATTTTAAGATTATTCATATATAAATTCTTTTATTCGATCTATATTCCAATCTATTTTTTTTGTTTTGTACTTGTGATATTCTTATTCTAGTCAATCTAATCTGTTGATGTTAAATTGTTGTTCATTGTTCATATTGAAATAAATCGAAATCGATAAGGAGTTGGGCGATGATGCTCGAATATGTGCTTGGTTTGAGTGCTTATTTATTTTCTATCGGTATCTATGGATTGATCACGAGTCGAAATATGGTTAGAGCCCTTATGTGTCTTGAACTTATATTGAATGCCGTCAATCTAAATTTCGTAACATTTTCTGATTTTTTTGATAGTCGACAATTAAAAGGAAATATTTTATCAATTTTTGTTATATCTATCGCAGCCGCTGAAGCAGCTATCGGGCCGGCTATAGTTTCGTCAATTTATCGTAACAGAAAATCAATCCGTATCAATCAATTGAATTTGTTGAATAAGTAGTATTAATCATATAAAATATTTAGATTCATAAATTTGAATTGACATCTATAATACATAGCGTATCTGATAATGTTTACGAAAACGTAAGAAATTAAAGTATCTTGGTTCTATCTCATGAGTCGATCCGAAATTGAATAGACAAATTATGATAAATCATTGATTCATCTGGTGTCTAAATATATGATTCATTTAAAAATTTACTAGATCGAAAATTTATGACGTAAAAAAAAAAAAATTATAGATCCAATGTCACATTCAGTAAAAATCTATGATACATGTATAGGGTGTACTCAATGTGTTCGTGCCTGCCCCACGGATGTATTAGAAATGATACCTTGGGACGGGTGTAAAGCTAAGCAAATTGCTTCTGCTCCAAGAACAGAAGACTGTGTTGGCTGTAAGAGATGCGAATCCGCCTGTCCAACTGATTTCTTGAGTGTTCGAGTTTATCTATGGCATGAAACAACTCGAAGCATGGGTCTAGCTTATTAATACTTTCCAGAAAAAACCACTTGAATACATTTGATTTTTTGTTTACCGACAAAAACCCGTACTCAAAAAAATAATAATAATAAAAAAAATAGATTAGGTTTTCGAGTACGGGTTTTTCTTGTCCAAGTGTATCTTGTCTTTACCACGAATTCTTTTCCTTGGTTAACAATATTTGTAGGTTTACCAATATCCGCGGGTTTCTTGATTTTCGTTTTCCCTCATAGAGGAAATAAGGTAATTAGGTGGTATACTATATTTATATGTGTACTAGAACTCCTTTTAATGACCTATGCATTCTCTTATTATTTCCAATTGGACGATCCCTTAATCCAATTGACGGAGTCTTATAAATGGATTAATTTTTTTGATTTTTACTGGAGATTAGGAATAGATGGACTTTCTCTAGGACCTATTTTACTGACCGGATTTATCACCACTTTAGCTACTTTAGCGGCTCGGCCAATTACTCGGGATTCCCGATTATTTCATTTTTTGATGTTAGCAATGTATAGTGGTCAAATAGGATTGTTTTCTTCTCAAAATCTTTTACTTTTTTTCATTATGTGGGAGTTAGAATTAATTCCTGTTTATCTACTTCTAGCCATGTGGGGGGGAAAGCAACGTCTGTATTCAGCTACAAAATTTATTTTGTATACTGCAGGAAGTTCTGTTTTTTTATTAATGGGGGCCTTAGGTATCGCTTTCTATGCTTCCAATGAACCAACATTCAATTTTGAAACATCAGCTAATCAATCATATCCTGTGACCTTGGAAATACTATTCTATATTGGATTTCTTATTGCTTTTGCTGTCAAATCACCGATTATACCCTTACATACATGGTTACCAGACACCCATGGAGAAGCACATTACAGTACTTGTATGCTTTTAGCTGGAATCTTATTAAAAATGGGAGCATATGGATTGGTTCGAATAAATATGGAATTATTATCCCACGCCCATTCTATATTTTCTTCTTGGTTGATAATAGTAGGCGCAATACAAATAATCTATGCAGCTTCAACATCTTCTGGTCAAAAAAATTTAAAAAAAAGAATAGCCTATTCTTCTGTATCTCATATGGGTTTTACAATTATAGGAATTTGCTCTATAAGCGATATGGGACTCAACGGGGCCATTTTACAAATAATATCTCATGGATTTATCGGCGCTGCGCTTTTTTTCTTGTCAGGAACAAGTTATGATAGAATACGTCTTGTTTATCTTGACGAAATGGGCGGAATGGCTACCCTAATGCCAAAAATATTCATGATGTTCAGTATCTTATCATTAGCTTCTCTTGCATTACCGGGTATGAGCGGTTTTTTTGCGGAATTGGTAGTATTTTTTGGAATAATTACCGCCAAAAAATATTTTTTAATGCCAAAAATACTAATTACTTTTGTAACGGCAGTTGGAACGATATTGACTCCTATTTATTTATTATCTATGTTACGCCAGATGTTCTATGGATACAAGCTGTTTAATGCCACAAATTCTTATTTTTTTGATTCTGGACCACGAGAATTATTTGTTTCGATTGCTATCCTTCTGCCTGTAATCAGTATTGGTATTTATCCGGATTTCGTTTTCTCATTATCAGTTGACAAGGTCGAAGCTATTCTATCTAATTATTTTTATAGCTAATTTTTTTTTATAGGTAATTATTATAATATAATTTTATAGGTAGTTATTAGTTATTATAAAATAAAAAAAAAAAACGGAATTGTAATCAGATATGTTTAGCATTTGCGAGAACCTTTTGAATCACTCAAGTAATGGAGTGATTCAAAAGGTTCTCAACGACTTACCTGAAGCTTCTTATATATATGTTAAGCTGTCCTATGGTTATATTTGTCAAACTCTTTCTTCAATTCAATTAGATATTAATGTAAATGAACCATAACTATGTAGTCCTATTCCTAATAAATTAACCCCAAAATAGCATATCCAGATTATAAGAAAACCGATAGAAGCGACAATTGCAGAATTTAAACCTTCCAAATTCTTATTTGTTCGAGTATGGAAATAAATCGCGAATATGGTCCAAGTAATAAATGCCCAAGTTTCTTTTGGGTCCCAATTCCAATATGATCCCCATGCTTCATTAGCCCAGACTGCTCCTGAAAGAATACCTATGGTTAAAAAAAGAAACCCTATACTAAGAATACGAAAACCCCAATGATCTAATTGTTGAATCAATTGAAACCTGTAATAATTCCTAGAAGAAGGAAAAAAAGTATTTTTAAAAATACTTTTTTTTTCCATCATGTATTGGATCTCATCAACGGGAAATGAATCAGTTAATAAATTATTGTTTTTACCAACAATTCTTATGACTTTTCGAAATGTAATTACTAGAAGTGCTGCTGACAATAATGATCCACATAAAAGAGCTGCATAGCCCGATACCATCATACTTACGTGCATTATTAACCACTGGGATTGGAGAGCAGGTACTAAGATTTTAGATTGATGCATGTCGGTTAAAAGACCCCAAGTAGCAAAGCCTTGAGTAAAAAAAGTACTTGGTGCGGTTATTGTGCTTAAATAATTTTTATGTTTTTTAAAATATGGAACCATATGAATAATAGAGAAAATCCATGAAAGAAATATTAATGATTCGTATAAATCACTTATTGGTAAATGTCCCGAATAAATCCAACGAGTAATTAGTAATCCTGTTAGGCAGAAAAAAGTAGTTAACATGCCTTTTTCTGACGAATCATAGAGTCCCACGAATTCATTAACTAATAAGGTTAGAAAATGAATTATAATTACAATTGAAACGACCGAAAAAGATATATGAGTTAATATATGTTCTAAAGTCAAAAATATCATAAAAAAAAGGGGGGAATACTTTAATTATCCATAATTCTACATACGGAATTGAATTCATTATATGATTTATTCTATCCTTTTAATAATTAGATAATTAAAAAATAAATAATTTAAAAATGTTATGCCGCCACTCGGACTCGAACCGAGATGCTCTAGCACTGCTTCCTAAGAGCAGCGTGTCTACCGATTTCACCATGGCGGCTTGCTCAAAATTATAATAACCTTTTTTTATTCAATCGGCGAGCTTGAAGGAGTTAATTCAATGTAATATTTTTTTAGAAACATTAAAATTAATGAAAAAAAAAATGAATTTTTTTTTTTGATTGACTAATTCTTTAAAAATTAAAAAGAGATAAGAGTCAATGAATCATAAACAAGAAAGAATTCATTTTTTTTTTAATTAAAAATAATAAATAATAATATTTTTTTTATGGAACATACATATCAATATTTATGGATTATATCTTTCGTTACACTTCCAGTCCCTATGTTAATAGGAATGGGACTGCTACTTTTTCCGGTGTCAACAAAAAAGCTTCACCGTATATGGGCTTTTCCCAGTGTTTTATTGTTAAGTATAGTTATGGTTTTTTCGACCGATCTGTTTATTCAGCAAATAAATAGCAGTTCCATTTATCAATATGTATGGTCTTGGACCATCAACAATGATTTTTCCTTAGAGTTCGGGCACTTGATTGACCCACTTACTTCTATTTTGTTAATATTAATTACTACGGTTGGAATTTTGGTTCTTGTTTATAGTGACAGTTATATGTCTCATGATCAAGGCTATTTGAGATTTTTTGTTTATATGAGTTTTTTCAATACTTCAATGCTGGGATTAGTTACCAGTTCGAATTTAATCCAAATTTATATCTTTTGGGAATTGGTTGGAATGTGCTCTTACCTATTAATAGGTTTTTGGTTCACACGACCTATTGTGTCCAATGCTTGTCAAAAAGCATTCGTAACTAATCGTGTAGGCGATTTTGGTTTATTATTAGGAATTTTAGGTCTTTATTGGATAACAGGCAGTTTCGAATTTCAGGATTTGTTTGAAATATTCAATAACTTGATTTATAATAATGATAATGAGGTTCATTTTTTATTTGTTACCTTGTGCGCTTTCCTATTATTTTCCGGTGCAATTGCTAAATCGGCGCAATTCCCCCTTCATGTGTGGTTACCGGATGCCATGGAAGGACCTACCCCTATTTCGGCTCTAATACATGCTGCTACCATGGTAGCAGCGGGAATTTTTCTTGTAGCTCGACTTCTTCCTCTTTTCGTAGTTATACCTTACATAATGAAGCTAATAGCTTTGATAGGTATAATAACAGTACTATTAGGAGCTACTTTAGCTTTTGCTCAAAAAGATATTAAGAGAGGTTTAGCTTATTCTACAATGTCTCAATTGGGTTATACGATGTTAGCTTTAGGTATGGGCTCCTATCGAGCCGCTTTATTTCATTTGATTACTCATGCTTATTCGAAAGCATTGTTGTTTTTAGGATCTGGATCCATTATTCATTCAATGGAAGGTATTGTTGGCTATTCTCCGGATAAGAGTCAAAATATGGTTCTTATGGGTGGTTTAACAAAACATGTTCCAATTACAAAAATTGCTTTTTTATTAGGAACCCTTTCTCTTTGTGGTATTCCACCTCTCGCCTGTTTTTGGTCCAAAGATGAAATTCTTAATGATAGTTGGTCGTATTCACCTATTTTCGCAATAATAGCTTTTTCCACAGCAGGATTAACTGCATTTTATATGTTTCGGGTTTATTTACTTACTTTTGAAGGGCATTTAAATATTTATTTTCAAAATTATAGTGGTAAAAAAAACAGCGCATTCTATTCA